CCTTCTTCCTTCGACATGTTGTTCCCCGAAGCATTTGAAAAAGATAAGGGGGAACTAACCTAGTGAGAAGTCTTACCCTGGGAGTTTATACCTCTATTGACAATCCCTTTTAAGAAGTGGTGTCCGGTCACCAAGAAATTCTATTGATTCCGTTCAGCGAAAGGTAAGGTGTCCTTATATCACGAGTTTTATACCCCAGGGATCATCCAGGTCAATCTGCATGAGTTTTGCTGTTCATACATGAGCCATAGAAGCAAGCTGCCCGCCTAAAATAAGGCTTTGTGAATAACCAGTTCCATAAGTTCCAGTTACAATTCGCTGACCTCGCAGCTGACCTGGGGACAGGCTTGCTAACCTTCGGGCATAGTGACTAGTGACGAGAGGAGTTGCTTAGGGACCTACGGAGCTAGTGACCGAAGCAGAGTCAATTCATATTAAAACCAGAGGAGGAAATTCTATGTCAATCGCCATCTCCTTGGCACACGTGACAGTTATCACCTCTACCACGTCCTCCTTAACGTCCCTCGTTATCTCGTGCGGCATTCTGCCCCTGGTAAAGTAAGCAAGGCTTCAAGGAGGCCTATTAGCAGCCGTTCTCTTATATATGAGACCTACCTGAAAGAAGAGATCTCATTCTGACTGTAGGTGCTATCCCTCAATAGAAGAGATCGAATTAGTCATTCATCCCTTTCTTCTTCTTCTGTGCCCATCGGATTCGGTACTGTCTTCCCACTTCACTAAGAAAGAGTCTCGACCAACCCAGTATTGACTTATCTCAGTATTTACTTATTATATATAAGTTTTGGCTTTCCCATGACCGCTAGACGGAAGTAGCCCGCCTTCCTAGTAATACACAAGGATTCTCCACCCACTATTCTCGTATTATAGAGATGAGATGTCGAAAGATAGAGATAGAATCGATACAGATCTTCTTTCTTCTATCTCTCTTGTGGCATTCATCATCTTGAGTGCACAATGTGTCTGTCTCTCATGCGAATGAGGAAAGCAAGATAACAGAGTAGCTTCCGTCCACAGAGTCCTCTCCCTTCACAGGCTGGACTGGTCCCCGGAGGTGAAGCCAACTTCTTACTGATTGAGCATGATGACAGGCGGCAGTACGTACTTTCTTCGCATCCTTCGTTTCAGGACAGGAACCATCAGGTTTTATTATTTCGAATATGAAATAAAAAAATACTATAAGTAATATATGAATAGGAGATATTTGAAGTTGACTGGCTTAGACGAATTAGCTCAATCTTCGACTTTTCTTTCATTCACTACTTCACCTGCGAACAACCCCTGAGCTAACAAACCGGCCTATAACAAGTGATTCAAGAAGTTGATTCGCCCTTCTATGAGAAGTTTCGTGGCTTCGACGGAGACGGCTCCAACCCGATCTCCCGCGGTCTAGTACAAAAGCCTCACACTCATGAGATTAGAAGTTTCAGGCTGAGATTACTCTCGTCTTAACTCTAATTAATCGGCTTGATTCCTGAACTTACTTATGAGACTAGTAAGGCTTCGCTGTCCTCCCCTAACAACCTCCGGTGGTGGACCAGAGCTGAGCTCCGGCCCTCGCTAGTTGGCTGCTAGTTGTCTCAGCAGGGGTTTAGGAGGGGGAGAGGCTTACCAATATTCAAGAGAAAGCGGTCTTGGTCACGAATACCTTCTGACTTACCTTACTCTTTCTCGACTTTTCCTTTCTTCCGCTTGACAAGGGGCGCGAAGAGACTGAAGTAGTTCTTTTGGGGCTCTGATGACCTCTTGATTTAGGAGCGAAAGAAGATGGATCTATTTAAGAAGAATCCGCAGCTAATCTTGTCGGAAGAAGCCCTTTTCTCAGGGAAGAGAAAGAGATCAAGCGTCAGACCTAAGGATAAGATCTACGCTACAATTAATGGTATCCCCCAAGAGATTGAATTAAAAGAGTAAGGAAAAGTCCTCTCATGACTGGAACTGGCTCAAGTCAAATAAAGAAAAGAAGTTCCAATTCCTCTTCTCAAAGCAAGCAAGGGCTTGCACGGTAAGAAAGATAGGTTTAGTCAAGCGCCTGGGGAATACCCCATGGATAATCGAAAAGGGAGTGCTACGTTCCCCGGTTCTGGATTGACAGTTAGGTCAGGTTCCAGGGAGGCATTGATTGCTTACTCGTATTGGTTCCGTACCCTCTTCGCCAGATGGATCAGATTTAGGTGGCCTGGAAAGGGTAGTTCCGCTCTTCTCTCTCCGGGGGCACTCTCAATATAAGTAGGAACATCTTTGTGCACAGCTGATTGTGTAAGAGAATAGGTTCCTTCTATTCTTCCTAGAGGCAAGAGAAGCGTGCTATTCTTTGTCCTCCAAATTTTGTAAGAGAATAGAATATAGGGCCTCCATTAATGGGTGTCCTTTTCCCCCTCGTGATTGGGGTTCCGTACTTGCCTGTCTGGTACTTTAATAATGTTCGCACTCTCTTTTGTTTAGTGTAAAATCCTGATCCCAGCTGACCCCAGAATCAAAACCTTCTTGTTCTAAAGGCATGGCTCTCTCGCATCTTATTCTACTACTTCTTTTGTAGAGGAAGTCAGTCGTGAATCTCGGTCTAACTTTGTTACCTTAGCCTGGAGACAGCCTAGTTTCCTAGGCCTCCTTCTATCCCGATATTGAGCCAAGCCCGGCACCCCTGATTGTGTTACGGATTCTGTTGCCCAAGAACAATCAAACTGTTCGTAGCTCTAATTGCGTGATCGGCTGTTAGGACGATGGGGACGATAGAGAGTCCTCTAGCCCGGTCCCGTCCTATGTGAAGCTCTCCCCCAAAGCTTCCAAATCCTTGCTAATAAGAAATGATCTATACGACCTCGCATTGCCGGTTGACACATCCCGCTACGCTCCTGCACCTGGGATAGTAGGGCCAATGCTCTTATTCTACTTGCGGATTCTCTCCATCTAGGAAAGAAAGGGCCTTAATTAAGGCCCTTTCTTTCGGGCGATGATTCGATTCTTCTTCTTAGCTTGGCCATTCGATTAAGGTTCTTTCGATCGAGAAAGAGAACTCTTATTCATCCGGAAGTGACTGAACTAGCCTTTGGGCTTAAAAAGCGCTGTCGCACCTTCACTCTTTGTATTGTATTTGTCGGCCTTACTAGCGCTACTGCTAATGTCGGCGTAAAGACTGTTTATCGGAGACTTCTATCTTTTGGGAGGTCTAAGGACTCTTATTCTGTAACAGCTTTTTCAACCTCCCTCGGGAAGTACGGTAAGAGGAATAGCCTATCTTCTATCTAGCCTTGAGCCCGGTATCTTGATTGCTGCTACTTTGATTTAGCCCGAGCCGGTGCCGGGGCCAGCGTCTATTAAGAAGGGGATAGCCGGAACAAACTACTATTAAAGTGAAGTCTTAAATCTCGGATTTACTATCTAGTGCAATTTAAAAAGAGGGAAAGATCACATCCTTAAAAGCCTTAAAAAAGTTGATGTTTTCCGGGGATTTTCCAATGAAAAGGCTTTTTTGGCCCTTTTTCCGCTATTCTCGTAATGTATCTATTTTCCAGCATTTCATAAAAACCTCTCAAAAAGAGTGACGAAAGCCCGTCTTATTCGTCTGATTTCCATGATTGGGCGGATTCGGAAGCTAACTATGAGAGATGCTTAACACATGAAATATTATTATTCGAATAAGAAGCTTGTTCCGTCGGGCCAGAATCCTTTGCATAACTAGTGTAGTGAAGTCCTTGTGAAGGATCTCCGATCAGGGCGCCTACTCTAAAGGTTTAAAGAATAATGACAAGTGGATCGTCCGGTTCAGAGATTGTATCCGTTCTTTACTCTACCAAAAGCCCTCTTCGAAAAGCTAGGGGCATAATAAATTCCTGCACAATCTGTTTTGTTTATGCATTCTATTGTTTTCTGGGGAAGAATAAATGAAGCTGCCAAGTAGATATAAATACTATTCAGAACTTCTCTAATAAGTTTAAGTCTACCTGCATGAAAGCAATAAGATCATCTGCAAAACAAAGATGAGTCACAACTGGATTATTACATCTGTAGTGCAAAGATAAAGATCCATCTCTTACTTTCTGTTCAAGCAGTTGAGCTAGCATCTCCATCACCATAACAAATAAGGGGACATTGGGTCACCTTGTCTGATCCCCCTTTTGCCTTCAAAGTACCCACCAATAAGGAAGACCATTAACAGTGATTGAGAACCAAGGTGTAGTCATGCACTCCTCTATCTAATTTAGAAATCTAGCAGGGTCAAACCGGCAAACCAATAAGATGTTTAAGTAGGCATGAACTCTTCTTCAGTGGTTATATAATGAAGACTGGCACCATAATATTAGCAATGGTTATAATAAATGCTGGTAATAGGGACCTAATCGGCGATCTCTCATCTACGCTATAACTTAAACCAACTTTGCTCCCGGGTCCTCCCTAATCCCTAGCCTATACTATAAGGTAAGGCTATAGCTACTCATGTGTGATTATGCTGGTTGCGTCCTCTTTTGAAGGATCCCCAGTCATTTGATGTTAGGCTCCTCTTATCCAGCTTATGATCCCACCTATGGTATTATCGGCAGGAGAGCTCACCCATATGCTAGTTGAAACCAATCTTACCTTATTTACGAGAAAGCCCGAAAGAGACTGCTCCGCCTATGTCCTCCAACGTTAGGTAGTATCTTGCGTTTAAATGGACTGGCCCCGCTTTTAAGGAAACTATATCCGTTAGATCTGAGGGCGGCAATGTTGAGAGGGCGAAAGCACACAAAGGAGGCGCGCCATCCAAGTCTTTCAAGTCGGAGGTTGATCCTGTGACTACGCATTGCTCTTTTGGAAGGGCAGGGGAAGATCTGGAAAGGAAGGAAGCCCGATTTCACGGTAAATAGCATCGGAGAGGAGCTGCTCTTTTATTTTTTAACAGAAAGCAGTGATGAATGGGACGGAGCTGCTACACTTCAGCTGGAGCTTATGTATTGGAGCAGAGGTGGCAGTTCAGACAGCAGCTGGAGCAGGACCAGCAACTAGGGGTTGTTCACAGAGCAGCCGTCTTTCCCTCTCAAGCGGAGAAGACTGGTTACATGTCCGATCCGGTAGGGATGGTTCTTCTCGAGAGATTAAGCTACTTACTAGAGTTCGGGTATTGAACAAACGGGTGGCAACTTGCCCGATAAGAAAAGTAGCCCGAGTGAAATAGTTCTTGTTTTAATAGCTCAGGAGTTGCTTGTTCCTTTCGGCACTAAGCTTACTCTCTTCCATTCCGGGCTCTTCGAAATAAAATTACCTTGACTACACCCTTCTCGGCTTTGTTACCCAGACACTCATCCTGAGCAATCTCTTCCTGTTCTGAAGTGTCCAGATCCGGCATCTTTCCCTCTTATTGTTCAGGGTCCTCTAGAACCGCAAAACGGTTCGGGCTGACTAGGGCATTCCACTAGCACAACTAGTGTCCAGCTCCCCCATTCTCACTACTGGCTCGACATTTTTATTTTTGCAAACACCGACCCTTACTCAATAGGGCAATGAAAAGAGGAGAACGATTGCCATCAGTACGTGAAAAAGTCCCAAAAGTGTTAGATTCATGCAAACTTTATTCATGTGCCTCAGGCGTTACTTCACAATCTTACCTCTCGATTTCGTTCACATGTGAGACTTGCGATCACAAGTATCACCTGCCCAATCAGCGTCTGAATAGGCAGTAAGAGTGAAAGGTCCTCTAGTGAACTGAATACCAAGTCTAACAGTCCCTTTGAGATAAGGCAAGATACGTTTTACTGCAGTAAAGTGGTCATCTGTAGGAGATAGCATGTGTTGACAAACAGAGTTAACAGCAGTGGAGATATAAGAGGTATCACTGCCAGTTATAATAAAATCATCCTAATAAACCGCAATAATATGAGTTCGCAAACTGTTCGTTTGAATAAATAACGAGGAATCACGACGGCTCATAAGAAAGCCTTTACCTTTACTGATTAGAAAGCTATAAAACTTATCATACCAAGCCCCATGTCTGGGTCATTTACTAGCGTAGCGAAAGTTCCCTGCCGAGAGGGAAGAGAGGAGAAGTGACTTCGGGGCGTGCAGGTAGTTCAGTCACCCTCAGGTCATAATAGAGTATAGTATGACATCGGTAGGAAGATAATGCAGCCGAGACTGGCTTCCGGTCAGACTTTACTTGCTCTTGCCGATATGATCTTTCTTTTCTCCTTTTGAAGAAGTTCCGTTTGCTCCTATCGTAGATAAGATAAGAGTTACGGAATTGATAGAGCGGAATCCAATCCCCTAGCTAGGTTTGAAAGAAGAACTGCAGCTCAATTTTAGATGAACAATAGCTCTAGGGTAGGTTCTGCACCAGATAAGAGAGTTGGGATTGAGCTTTTACTAAAGGACCTATTCTTGTTATTGTCAATTCCCAGTCTTAAGACGATTATCCCTGATTCACCGACATTAGCTTCCGAACAAGCTCATGCCATCTCGTGAGTAATAGAAATCCTTTTCCTTCGTTGTTGCATTGGAATGCTAGTGCAATAAAATAATACTTTATGAAGGCGGAGCTGCTTTGAGAGAAATTATGCCTATTTCATTCATTTTCTTCGATAGCATCCGATTACTGAACACCTTCAACGACGGCACACTGAAACAACTCAAGCGAAAGAAGCCCACATACCCACTCTTCTTTCCCCTATCGCTAGGGGCCTCGTTGTCGCCTTTGGCTTCAACTACTTCCGGGAATTGAATGCTCTCGTCGATAACGATCAAAAAGACTACCCTCCAAGAAATTGTATAACTTGGAGAAAGTATTCACTTTGTGTTCCCTGAGAAATAAGATCACAATAAATATTGTGTAGAAGGCTTACTCTCTCGTCTACAAAAATAGACGTGCGCTTACCTCTTGGAGATTTACTTCTGTCGGGAAGTGAACATCTCCAGTAGTATCTCTATAAACTCTCAAAAGAATTTCAAGTTGGTTCACAACTTTCTCCTTAACTACATCTATCGTTACACCAGTTCCCTTTGTTTCCATATCAAGACTATTCGCATTCGGCCAGCCCGAACGGCTACAAGAATAGCTACAGGCAGAGCCAAACCCATCCTAGAAACGAAATCCGCAATGAGTTGATCCATAGTTAGTACTACGTCCTAGTGCTCGTAAAGAAAGACCGCCAATTCGTATCCCGGAGATACAAGCAAAGCGCCCGGTCCTCTTCTCTTGTGTCGAAGTGTAGTGTAGTGCGGTGAGGTTTTGCCTCACAGAAGGAGTGGGAAATTGGGGAAAAAGCCGAAACGGAACTAACGGAGATTGAGGTATACTCCGTGCTGCGAAACGGATTCGGCCAGTACAATACTGAGTCTTATTGAGGCCATGAAGACGGACAGCGCTTTTAGCCTGCCTGCCTATAGGGTTCTTTTCGATCTTGTACTCTACCAATTGATAGGTTGATTTCGCACTAACTGAATTTTGAAAAAGTTTGGAAAGAAAAGTAGACGGAACGACACCTGTGAACTCGGATAGCATTGTGGCATACCTTTTCATCTGAACTAGGCTACTTTCTTTCTTCTCTTATTCAATTTTGAGTTTCAGATCATTCTTAAAAGAAGCTCTCTCTTATATACGATACCACCAGATGTGCCCCTGCCACCCTCGTCCAATCTTCCTAAGTGCTAGCCTAGCTTCATAGGAAGCTGAACAATACGTCCAGCTCCTTAACGAATGAATACTTGGGCATATTTGGCCTGGAGTTAGGCTGAGATGCCTGGGCTAGACCCTGAAATCGCCGTCCACAGGCTTAATATCAAACCAGAGGCTAAGCCCATCGAGCAAGCACAACGACGCTTTCATCCACTCCTCATGAAGAAGATTGAGAAAAAGTTAAGAAATTCAAAGATGTGGGTCTCATAAGAGAAGAGAAAGATCCCGATTGGTTGGCAAACATTGCCTCAGTGACCAAGAAGAACGGGCAGATTCGGGTTTGCATTGACTTCAGAGACCCGAATAACGCATTCCCTAAGGACGAATTTCCTCCGCCGATCACGGAAATCATGATAAATAATACCCGCGGATATGAACATCTTTCTTTCATAGAGGGCTTGTCTGGGTATAACCAAATAGAAATTGATCTAGACGACGAAAGGCACACGTCCTTTAGAACTCAATTCGGTACGTACTGCTATACAGTGATGCCATTCGGTCTCAAAAATGCTAGTGCTACCTACCTTACTAGAAAAGGGGCTATGATGCAGATATTTCGAGATCAACAACATAAAACAGTAGAGTGTTACGTGGATCACCTCGCAGATCTACGAGGGGTCTTCAAGATACTTCGAAAGCACAACATGAGGCCCTCAAAAGCTTTCTGGCGGTAGTAACGGGAAAGTTTTTGGGTTTTTTATTACAAGAGATGGAATCACAGTTGACTCAGCCAAAACTAAAGTCATCCTTGAAATGAAACCACCAACTAACCTCCGGGAACTCAAACGGGTACAAGGACACCTGGGCGGGCGGGGAAGCTTGATCTTATAAAAAGCGGATTTTCCTGCATGAATCGACCTGATCATAAGATTCAAATACTTGCGGATCTACTCCGTGACCGATGGCCCGTGCACCATACCGACTGAAAAGCAAATCGAAAATCTTTCTCTTATTCCTTCAAGGCAGAAGCAGTGATGGCTTTCAAGGAAGCAGCCGTGTAAAATAAAAATTGGCATATACTTTTTCTATTGAAGGACCGAAGGCGATCATAGAGTTAAGAAAACTCTTATATTGCTTAAGCGCTTCTCATTTTTCATCATGTACTTATCCCTAATCCGATTGTTGATCAATTCCGCATTACCAAAACAGATTAGATGCTTGAACCCATGCTAGCCATGGATTCGATCCAGCCACTTTCCCCTATGGCTACCTCGTTATTAAGGAATCGGTTGTTAGTGAGCAGCCGCGTCTGGTGGATCAATCATTAACGGTAGAGCGAGCTACGCGCCTTTCTGACCCGACAACCCGGGCCCCTGAGCCAGGTTAACTATGCCTATAGTCCCTTTTTTCTCGTGGAATGGACAGTAAGGGCCCTTAAAACATCTTTTTCGTCGGCTGGACATGTCTTTCAATAAAAATCTTTTGTTCCAGAGGCAGGTTTCAAATGTGCTCTATCCCGGAGCGAGTCGGTCAAAGACAGGTGGTCGGCCCCGGCCCCGAATGGAACTGTATTACTAGCTTCACGTAGTCAACTATCCGCGGGATAGGGAGAAGAGATAGCTGAACCATCAGATCTTCTTCTCTTTTATTCCAAGAGGGTGACTTTATCATCATCTACGTTTCAACGACCTGGGATTGTGGCTATCCGTTCGAATCATCTATGCTATTCGGACACGAACGACTAAAAGTCCCTACGGCTTGCCTGTACTGAGAGAGGCGTATAACTCTTCTCCCGGGTTGGTCGGAATAGGGATTCCTGTTGCTGGCCAGGCCGATATATATATATTATATGGACCTCATGTCCTGAGGTGGAGGGATGCAAGACTGTTGTCTGTACGGTGAAGTACATTGACCGCTTTGACAGCTAACGATTTGTGCGCATACCATTCCCGTTGCCTTATCCCAATTCCCTGTAGATCGTGAGCTTCTCCAGTATTTCCTAACGCAGCCAGGGCAGGATGTTGAATGGCTCCGTTTTGTAACAGAAGGTTTAGTCTCTTGTCCTGCCGGCCAAAGGGAGGTGTTCCTGCACTCCATTTTAAAGATCGAGTGCTGCTCCTGGATACAGAATTTAATAATCAATCAGTACCAATGTCTCTTCTATCAAGATGCACCTTCGATTCTATATATACCACCACGAGATGTGGATTTGGTTATTCGGACATACTTTGAACTAATGGGTATGGACTTTAACCAGCCCCGCCTCTCAGAGCTACTTATGTCGTTTTACGCCGACGGGACGCAGTCTCGGTTCTATTGGGATGTTCTCCAGTCGGATGCGTTTCGGATCGTTTGGGAACGACAACAGACCGAGTTGGCTCCCCGGCTGGAGGGGTTGGCTCAGTTCCAAGAGTACGTCAGGCTGGAAGAGCAAATAGCGGAACTTGAGGCACAGAACGCTCTTCTTCGCCACCAAATCGCGCTCCCCTATTTGTAGTTTCTGGTAACAGAAGAGCTGATCCAATACCAAGACACCCCTAACGCGGTTGAGGGGCAGCTGACCGAAAGGAAAGCAGGTAGTATTTTATTTATCGTTTTTCATTTTCATCTCGGGGGTATGCCGGACAACAACATATTCTCTAGCAAAAGAAATGACCTAGACTAGACTTCTTCTACCGCATCAAGAGGAAATAGGAAATCCCGCATTTGAGAAAGTTTAGCTATGCCCACAGCTCTTTCAAAGGAAAGCAGTCTTCTCAATAAGAAAGTCACAGTCACACCGCTAATAGGCGGAAGAAGAGATTCCCAGCTACTGACTCTAATAAGATTAATAGCCGTACCGCAGAAAGAAGGTCAACCTCACCCCAGGGAAGCTCTTCGAGCTTTCTTCCCCTCAGGTCAAAGAGTAAGAACTCGCTTTCGAGCTAACCTTACATGGAGCTACCGGCCAACAAGCAACAAGAGTTCTCATTCACGGCTAACTAAGCATTCGTTCGGAGTTGACAAGGGAGAGGGCGTACTTTCCTATATTATGTTATGATGGATAGGCTGGCTGCACTCCCGTATGAACAGTTCCTTTTGATTCAATTGCAAGAAAACAACCTCTTTTTAGAGTTTGATACGAACACTAAGCCAAACAGTCTATTTATACGGATTCCTAAAAATGAAAAAATAGACTATCATAATATATGACAGAAGCATCACTCTGTCTGTTGGATGCCCTTCTTCCTGGCAAGATCAGATCAAGAATAGCTAGGAAAGCACAGTCAGACTAGTGTCACGCCCAAAGCACCAAGACTGCTTATTCCGCTAAAACAGCAAAGAGACAGGACCGGGACAGTAAAGAGAAAAGACCTCTTATGCCGGAAAAGTAAGAAAGTAAAGTCATAAAGTAAAGTGCTAACGTGCAGCTCCCATTCCGAATCCAAGAGAAAGAAGGCCATGCTACCATTAAGCATGCTACCAGTCCTAGCTGGCACCGAAGCCAAGGGAAAGCATTTTTCAAGAGGAATGAAAGAAGAGCTTATTCGTATTCAATGCTAGCCGACCCAGCCTCCCAGATCTGCATCAGCGAGTGGTGTGACGACGACCAAGCCAATCTTGACATTTAAAATAACGATTTGAATGTAATCTGACTCGGGAAAAGAGAGAACAAGCAGAACTTCTTTCTCTTTTATATGATATGAGAGGACTGCTGCCACTTCCTTATTACCATTTAGACAATCTCCGATCTACGCCTGGGTCAGGAGATTCGAATTAGTGGAAAATCGCCCTAGCTAGATTCACTCCCGGTGAAATAGCAGCTACGCCCCTTGGTCCCGACCTAGGATCCGATAAATCGATCAATTTTGCTCTCCATTTTCTGTGAAAAGGGGAGACAAAGAGTAGGATCTAATTCCCAGCAGAGAGGGCAGTGACATATGCAGAGTGAAAATAATAGACTTCTCGAGGTTTAGTCTTCTCTTCTATTCAAGTGGGTCAGAGCCTGAGTCTTATATACCAATCAATGGCACAAACTATGAGTTCCACCTCTCGGAGGTGAAGTAGTTGAATTATTCGACCTGAAGCTGGTAGTATAGGAGGGGCATAGGCTCACTGAGAACCCAAAAGTAATTATAAATGATTTAACCAAGAACTCCGGTAGACTGGACCGTTAGGTCTTGAATCAAGGAAGGCTGCAAGGTATGTATCACCAATACTAAGACTTTATTAGTCAGATCTTCTGTTTCTGATGTAGTCATTCCTGTAGTATGCAAGGTAAGCGAAACGGCTCGAAATTTCCATTCGAGAAAGCGACTGAACCAGCCACCCCTCAACCTGAGATGAGACTCCCGCTGAAAAACATTCTTCTTCCGACAAAACCTGCCACCAAGCTTTGACAAGTCGCTAACTTGCTCATTTTGTGATAGGGCCCAGTCACCTCCCTTCTTCCCAACCTCTGGCAGTCAAAGCTATAGGGAGACGTGCTTCGGTCTTTCCATCGATAGAAGCAGTAGGTATCTAACGCATGCAGCTAGTAGGCGATAGGAGGATGTCAGCCCTGGTGGCAGTGGTACTTTGGCGAATCAGGCGTAATGAACCCGCTTCTATTTCGTTTTTGATTATTATTTTTGACCCTACAATGGCAGAACCTAGAAAGCTGCTCTTTTTCCCTGTCCCGTGGTTTGATACCGTCTAGCCTCTAGCTAGGAAGTCTTGGATTCGTATACCATGTAGGTGAGAAAATCGTCCGTGACTAGCTATCCTTATTCTCCTCCCAGGGATGGTTAGGAATATGGGTGCGGGAGGCTGAGGGACGACCACGATGAGTACGCGGGTCCAGGCTATATAGGATCAAACGGCTTTTGTTCGATCGAGGAGCAGAGATAGATATGAGCTGACAGCTTATGTTTCCTGGTATTTTGTTTTGGGTGAGATGTACACCGAAAGGAATTGACGCTACAAACACTTTTAACCGGTAGTCCTCGATCGAAAGTGAGCTCGACTCAAGTCGACAAGCGAGAGACAAGGTTGGGTGAGGGTACAAGGCATCATGTGGGATCTACGATCGACTGTGCCCGTTGTTGGCTTTGCAGATGCTTTCAAATACTCTAGCAGTATATTCCATTCATTGTATATATCCCTTTTTCGTGTCATTGACATCAGAGATTGCATTCAATCGAATGGTTTGACATAAGAAATGTTCTAGTCTATCTGTAGTAGTTATGTTTGTTTATAGTAGAGTAGTACATGAGGGTGGCGACTCACAAGGGGAGTGTAGACCAGAGCAAGAGGGAGCCAAGCCAGCTACTGTGGTTGTGCCATTTGGTGGGCCAAAGTAGTCTAGCGGCGGTGAAAAGACGATAGTAGACCAGACGGGGACACCACCAGAACACCCGAACAAGGATCTATTTTCTTTTGCAGCTATAGTACATATGCACTTTATACGTCTGTCTTACTAATAATATTCCTTAGCGTACATCTGTACTATAACCCTCCCCTCTGGTCTGGGAGGTGTTTTCAAGGGAAGGCGGACTCCGCAGCTGCGGACCGGGCACTATCACTATACTATGCGATGCTTTTAACCAAAAAATGGAAACGAAACGTCTTAGTGTTGTTCCTAGGTTGGGGGCGGGGCAAGCCTTCAAGACACGACTTCAAGCTGTTAGTACGACTAGCTGGCTTCCTAGCTCGAGTGAATGCCGCAACGCAATAAGGCGAGAGTTGAGTTGCGCAATAAGGGCTGGGCTGGTCGCTTGAAAGAAATAAGATGCGTACTCCACTTCACGCAGCTAACGTTGTTTTTGTTAGCAGGTTCCGTGGCCTAGCAAGTGGATAGTAAGTAGCTTTCTCCTAATATCTCCTTCCCCGTCGGTCAGTCGGTTTAAGATACAACTTCTATCTCAGTCTTGTCTTGCGGCTAGGTTCGGCCAAACCAACCCAGTTAGCTTCCTTTAGCTAGTGGAGGCTTCCTTTGAAGAAGAAGCTTTAAAAGATAGGGGAGGAAGGGTTAAGACTAGTTGCTTAGTTGTCTAAAATCTCTCCCTTCCGAGTTGGTAGCAGCCTTGCCTTCGGACAAGTAGGCAGTTTAGCTCTATTAGCTCGGCTCGTTCTGGCAGCTCAGGCAGTTCGGGTAGCTCGGCTTGCCTTGCGATAGTTATAAATCCAGATTCGATTCTAGTTCCTGCCTTTCCGCTTGAAAGAGAGAACTAACGTACGCCGCCGGTACTCCACTCACTTAGTACACCTTTAGGCCGTTAAGGCTAATTACATGAAGGGATCCAAGAGAAGGTAGGTATGGAATTGGCTTTAGTGCTCTATTAGGTAAAGGGGGTGCTTTAGTAGCTCCCTCTATATTGACCATCTGACTTCTTTTAAAGGAGAACAGTGACGGTTCCTTCAAATTCTGTAAGTGGATTAAGGTCAGGCAACATAGAATGCCGAGTTAGAAGCTCGAGTTCAACGGCTTGTGGTTGTTAGAGATTAACCCAGTGGGATTAGGGAGCCCTATAGAGGGGGTGCGAATAGACTAGTTGCTAAGTTGTATCTCCGGGTCAGCTAGCTCTTCTGGTAGGGCAGCTCGGCTTGCAGCTGTTGCATCTCTTGTAGCTAGGGCAGCTCAGTCAGGTAGCTGGCATTCCTTAGCTAAAGAAAAGCAAGGGTTAGATTGTCAACTAAGGTACCTACTTAGGGCAAGGCAGAAGCCAAAGGCGGAAGACTGAGTTCATCGAAAGCCGAAGGCGAAGGAGGAAGGAAGCCCCTACCTATATAGAATCTAATAGTAAGTAAAAGCCGTGTTCACTCGAGCGGAACTTCTAACTGAAGCTGCTCACGTTTTTAAGCAGGGTTAACTACTGGTCTTGGAAAGCCAGGCAGCTCAGGCAGTTCGGCTTGAAGACAAGACTCGTTCCGTTCCGTACTTGACTTAGGAGCTAGTTTAGTTTTAGTACTCGCCCCTATCTCTAAAGGCCGATATCTTTCGTAGCAGCCAAGGATGAGTTCAGTTCGATCCATTAGGTTCTTCGATTTGTTCAGAAAAGAAACGAGAGACAAGAAAACATCTTTGATTACGATTAAAAGGAACAATCTCAAATAGATCAAGATCCAATTTCGAGTCATTTCTTGGTGAACATAATCTGCCATAATCTCTTCGATCCCTTCATTGATGTGCCAGAATAAAGAGAGATTTAGTAGGAAAGTGGAAGAGACTTTTTGTATATGATAATCAAAGGGAGTAGTAAAGCTGCAGTAATTCTTTGGAAAAGCCCGATTCTCTTTGTCTTCGAGCTTTCATTCCTCAATCCACTCTTTCCTTCCTTCATATACCTCCCCACCAATAGATAGAGACAAATAGGAATAACCAAACCACGTCTACAAAATGCCAGTACCATGCAGCTGCTTCAAAGCCAACGTGA